GAAAGAACTATGATAATGATATTGGATCATGAAATATTCATCTTGACAAGAAATTATCTACATGATAAAATATGTATCACAAATATGTATCACAAATATGTATCACAAGGGCTATAGCTCAGTTAGGTAGAGCACCTCGTTTACACGTGCGCCAATGTTTTTTCAGGGGAGTCCATCATGCAATCAAACGAATTTATCTTATGGATAAGTCGATGTCTTACTCCACGACTTTGATGGAACACGAGAACAATAGCCTGACAAATGGTTCAAATGGTTTGGTCCGATTCGGGTGCTCATTTAGGTGTCAATCAAATAGAACCCATCATTGATTATTGATTTTAGATATTGATAAGGTGAATCCCCAGTCTATTCAATGCTAGGCATAAGGAAATGGGTATAAGGACCTCAAAAAACCTCTTTTCACCCTATGAACTTTAAGGTGTATAAAGTTTCATATTGGATTTTTTAAGCAGAGCAATAGAGACTCCATTTAACTCAGGTTGATCTAAGCCAGAGGTAGAGCAGACCTACGTCAAGATAACCCTTCTTTGAAACACTTTGGTAGTGCTCCTGGATTAGAATACAAATAATGAATCGGAGCACAAGGAGCCATTTCCTTATCTTTATCTTTTTATCAAGAAAAAAGATGGCGGACTAGCTAATATTTATATAAGCTAATGAAAGAGCCCAATGCAAAAAAAAATGCATGTTGGGTTTTGAAACAGTTTGAATCATTTTGATAAGAATCAGTTTGATCTGTTTTACCGAGAAGGTCTACGGTTCGAGTCCGTATAGCCCTAATCCTAATAGTTATAATAGAACTATAAAAAAATGAAAATCCAATTCAAATACAACTATCGTTTTCATTCCCTCATTATTCTTTCTTGTTTGTAACTGGACAGTTGGTTCATCAAAATCGTTCCCATAAACTTGCTCAGGGGGATCATTCAGAACAGAGCATAAAACTAAAAACAAAAAGGCATTTCAACGACTCCAATTGGCATTTTTATAATCTTGGATAAACAAACCGATTTTTCTTCATTCATTTTCGTAGGTGAATCACACATGAATTTTCCTCTTTTCCTGTCCACAATCAAAGAGTTAGCGATATTCCTTTTCTTTGGTATTTGGTATACCTAACCTAATTAATAAATTTATATTAGTATTAAGTATTAGTTTAGTGCATTTGGAGTCAAAATCATGACACGAGCCCGGTTAAAAACTCCAACCTAACCCAACCACAATCGGATTCCTAAATCACATTAGGAAGGACTTGCTGTGTTTGTAGACAAGTCAGAGTTCAAAGTTGTAAAAACAAATCTAAATGTCGAATATCCTTGATAAATTGGATTGTAACCATTGTCAACAAATCAAATAAGGTATACCTTACGGAACTGATCAAAGCACAAAACAAGTAATTTTCTCTTTCCGTATCCAATTATAGGCCCTCTACCCGAATTCTAATAATTCTAATTAACTAATTAAATAGATATTAACACCAATACACTCTAAATCCCAAAATGAAAATTCCTAAGCATTCTCTATTCGAAATTAGATTTATATCTTTGCTTTGGTTTTTGTTGTTTTGGATGTTTTGTATGTTGAAAACTTTTTCTTTATCTAATCTATGGGCAATAAGTTTCGGTGTATTGGGTGTATCTCTATTTCTGTTTATAGAAGCTTTCATTTTCGTGCTTATCCTAATCTAATTGTTGGTTGTTGTTGATGTAATTTAGGCATGGCGAAAGGGGGCATTCAAATGGTCTTAGTTCCCGAATATTCAGACAAAAAAAAAGAAAAAAGCAAATTGAGATATGGATTCCATTGAGTTTCCGTTACTTGATCGAACAGTCCAAAATTGGGTTATTTCGACGCCCCCGAATGGGTTTTTGAAATGGGTCAGTCAAGACTCTCTAGTTTCTAGACGCTTCTCTATGGTACTTGTTGCTGATTCATTGAATTTGTTTCATTAATAAACTAAAGATTTGCCTTTGATCGTTATGGACTGGTACTAAAATCGAGTCCTAAACAGACCTAATTTTAACAACCGGCACGGTTAAGAATGAAAACGACTACTTCATTAGTGAGATTATATGATCAAACGCTGGAACCAAAATATGTTATTGGTAGGGAAGCATTCCAATTACAGCAAGATACTTATTTTTTGTATGAGCTGGACCAATAGGATAAACTAAATGAATTCTACATTATCAACTTTGTATCGTTCACATCACTTAGATGAACTCTAAAAAGTAACGTAGGAAGAAATGGAAAAATAGAATACGAACTGTATTTGAGATGAATCTTGTTTATTCCCATCTTTTAATTCCTCTAAACTAGACTTTTGGATCTTTTAATTGAAGTTAACACTTCGAATATGTCTGAAGTATTAACTTTGAACGAGACGAGGAAACAGAATCTAATTCTTTATATATATATACTCTTTATCCATTATCCATCTATAAACAAAAATGGAAGAATATACCTCTAGATACCTAGA